CAAAAATGAGGAAATGGGGGTAAGCCGGATTTATGGCGACTGTCCAAGAATTTCAGTGTGCGAATCGAGGATTCATACTCTAAACCTTATTTGATTTTATCAATTGTTAGAATTTTTTCTCGAAGAAACGTGCATTTTCTAGGATATTATTATTAAGGATCTTATCGAAAACTTACAGCAGCTTGCCAAACAAAAGCTAAGAGAAAAAAAAACAGAGGTATGACTGGCATAACATCTACGATTGGATTCAAAAAAGCATAGGCTTCGGGCAATTTGCCGAACAAAAAACTACTCGAATAAAGGGCAGAATTAATACAGATCAAACTAAGGATATTAAGCATAACAGACATTTTGTTCTTCGAGATAATTGCATTTTGATTGAATTTTTGATATAAGGAAAAAGGAAGTAAGTAAGGTAAACAAAAAATCCTTCTTTTCCTTTGAACCGACCCAATCAAAAACCCTCCAATTCTCAAAGGAGAATAGAAGAAATCATACTTTCATACAATATCTTAATTGAATTCTATGTAATGATCAATAAATTAAGTTGAATTCTATATCTATATGTATCAAAATCCTAGTACCGACTTATTCTATAGATATATAGATCTTTGGACTAGAGTTGACAAACAACCAATACTAATATTATTGTTTTTTGGTGTAGATTAGAAATTAAAATGGGGCGTCGCCAAGTGGTAAGGCAACGGGTTTTGGTCCCGCTATTCGGAGGTTCGAATCCTTCCGTCCCAGCGCATATCCATTTTTTTATGCTACATCTTTGTCATAGAAAATAGAAAGAAGTAGGGGAGTGAATAGGAGTTAATCCATAAATATCTGTGTCTGTTTGAATCTCATTAACAAATGATCAAGTTACATACTCATATATAAATATGATATGGGACCCATATTTTTTCTTTGAATCTTATTTTATTTAGGTATTTCGTCTTTGGCTCTAATGAAAAATTGGAAATCTATGTAACGATTGAGGCAGGGGTTATTTATCCCATTCCCCCCTTTTTATTATTATCAGAAGAGTCGATTCTGGAAAGATTACCCAACCCCATGTTAAACAAAATACATATCAAATATATAATATAATATTAATATAAAATGAATAAATGTTTAGCTTATATGGTATGTATTGTTCTATTTCAATGCCAAAAATTTTTTGGTTTTTGTGAAAAAGATTTGTAATCCTTAAATTCTATAAATTCTATATTATAGAATATCTATAACAATGACAACTGTTTAGTCTATCTGATAGATACGAAAACCCTTCCTTTTTTTTTTCTATTTTTAGTTTCGTAATTTTTTCAGATGAAAAGAATAAAGATTCAAATCTTAACTTACATCATTTTTTTATACATCTCATAAAAAAAATAGGATTTATTTCTTCTTTTCTTTGATCTATTTATCTATTCTATTTTTAAATTTTAAATTTAAATCAGTGATGAGTTAATTCAGATTTATAAATAATGATGTCTAAATAGGAAACTTTTAGAATTTTTATTAGAAATATTTTTAATGATTCCTTGTAAGTGGAATCTTTGAAAAAGTAAGAAATCCTCCAATCTATCCCATTGAGTCGTTTGAAGATAGAGATTTTCAAAGTTATTTTAAAAAGTTATTTGTTTATATATTTCTATTTCTGTCTATTATCTATAATATTATTTATGTATGTTCAAAATGCTGTCTTGCTAAGACTTTTTCAGAAAAATAGCTGCACATATCATATATAGAAAAAAAGTCTAGATTACGATGTCTATGGATAGCTGAACCAATGACTATTCATGATTCCATAATTGAATCAATTCCATACCGGTTCAAAATTAGAGGAATGTTATGGTAAAACTTCGTTTGAAACGATGTGGTAGAAAGCAACGTGCGACTTGAAGGACACGATCCGTTGTGGATTTTTCCATCCACCATTTTCAATTTGTCTAGGAATGAGGGTGCTCTTGGCTCGACATTGTTTGTTCTGTTACACTTGAACCCTTCATTTTTTGTTGGGTTGTAAATAGTCCACGATGGAGCTCGAGTAGAAAGGATTAATTCATTTCTCAAGGGCAAGGATCTAGGGTTAATGTCAATCAATTGGAACAACTTCGTAAATGTATTTTCCAAAATATAGAAATCGAAAGGATTCAATTCGAACTAGTTTCTAATTCAAAAACAAAACTTCTTAGCATTGATCAAACTTTTTCGATACAAAGTGTATCACGCGGGAATCAACTGTCCATAGGATTCTTTGATAGAAAGAAATCAAAAAAGGGTTTGTTTTTGCCATTTTGAAAGGATTAAGAAACACCGAAGTAATGTCTAAACCCAATGATTTAAAATTAAAATAAGGATAAAGGATCTAAAAACAAGGAAACACCATTTTAATTGTCTCGATAGTTTTAATAACTGGATCAGACTAAAGAATCCAAACAAATAAAATTTTAAACGAGACAAACAAAAGGGGGTAAAGACGACTCAATAAATGAAATTGATTAAAGATTTTTCCTTTGAGCTGTTTGAGAGTTATCTAACTTGAGTTATGAGTACGAATGGTTTCTTTTAAATTTTTCAAGAAGAAAAAAGACTAAAAAAATCATAGTCTAATTGATTTTATAGCCCAATTTGTCATTTAATTTAATAGAATTGCATATTGCATACATAGACAAAACTTCGAATCAAATCATTTTTCTCGAGCCGTACGAGGAGAAAACTTCCTATACGGTTCTAGGGGGGGTATTGTTCATCTATATCTATCCCAATAAGCCGTCTATCGAATCGTTGCAATTGATGTTCGATCCCGAAGAGAAGGAAAAGATCTTAGAAAAGTGGGCTTTTATGATCCAATGAAGAATCAAACTTATTTAAATGTTCCTCTTATTCTATATTTCCTTGAAAAAGGTGCTCAACCCACAGGAACTGTTCATAATCTTTTAAAGAAAGCGGAAGTTTTTAAGGAACTTCCGTCTAATCAAATGAAATTCAATTAAAGAAATACCAAGGGGGGATCCAAAAACCACAAAAAACCAGTAGAGAAAAATTTTACAAAATTATATACAAAAGGGTCCCCCCCCCCTTTTTTTTTCTCCACTGTATTCTTTTTTCAACATTTATATTGACAACAGTGTATCGAACAAATATAATTTATAATTCATCGTGATAAGTGAATCGGATCTATTTATTTCCGTGCCAAAGGGTTTTATTTTAACTTAATTTATTCAAAATCAAAGTTTAGATTTTGTTTAATCTAGATTTTTTTTCGGGTTGCTAACTCAACGGTAGAGTACTCGGCTTTTAAGTGCGGCTAGAATCTTTTACACATTTGGATGAAGTGAGAAATTCGTCCATACCATTGGTAAAGTTTGGAAGACCACGACTGATCCTGAAAAGGAATAAATGGAAAAAATAGCATGTCGTATCAATGGAGAGTTCTGAGGATATTTCATCCTTATCGGATCGGCAGAAAACCTTGTTCGAATTCGAATTCTTGGAACGGAACAAAATAAAGTTGGGTCGAATGAATAAATGGATAGGGGCCCTATGGCTTCAATTAATTATCAGAAAGAAAAAGCAACCAGCTTCTGTTCTTAATTTGAATAATTTCCCGATCTAATTCGACGTTAAAAATAGATTAGTGCCTGATACGGGAAAGATGTTTCCCCCCACGAGTGGATTCTATATTTTTTTAATGAATCCTAACTATTGGTATTCTCTATTATGGAATGAAAATGTGTGTGTAAAAGAAGTAGTATATTGATAAAGAAAGTTTTTTCCGAAATCAAAAGAGCGATTAGGTTTAAAAAATAAAAGATTTCTAACCATCTTGTTATCCTATAACATGGACGAATTAAATCAAATGAATCGAAAAAAGAGAGGGTAGAGAATCTGTTGATAAGTTTACCTGCCTCCGAGGTGCCTATTATAACTAGAATACCTTGTTTTGACTGTATCGCACTATGTATCATTTGATAACCCCAAAATCTTCTACCTTTGATTCAAATCGAATTTCAAATGGAGGAAATCCAAAGATATTTACAGTTAGAGAGATCTCACCAACACGATTTCCTATATCCACTTTTCTTTCAGGAGTATATTTATGCATTTGCTCATGATCGTGGTTGTAGTAGATCAATTTTGTCGGAAGATCCGGGTTATGACAATAAATCCAGTTTACTGATTGTGAAACGGTTAATTGCTCGAATGTATCAACAGAATTTTTTGGTTATTTCTCCTAATGATTCTAACCAAAATCCATTTTTGTCGCGCAACAAGAATTTATATTCTCAAATCATATCAGAGGTGTTTGCTTTTATTGTGGAAATTCCATTTTCTTTAAGATTAATATCTTGTCCAGAAGGGAAAAAGAAAAAGATAGTAAAATCTCAGAATTTACGATCAATTCATTCAATATTTCCCTTTTTAGAGGACAATTTTTCACATTTAAATTTTGTATTAGATATACTAATACCCCACCTTGTCCATGTGGAAATTTTGGTTCAAACTCTTCGCTATTGGGTAAAAGATGCTTCCTCTTTGCATTTATTACGATTCTTTCTCAACGAGTATTGTAATTGGAATAGTCTTAGTACTCCAAAGAAAGCCAGTTCCTCTTTTTCAAAAAGAAATCAAAGATTATTCTTATTCTTATATAATTCTCATGTATGTGAATACGAATCCATTTTCGTCTTTCTACGTAACCAATCTTATCATTTACGATCAACATCTTCTGGAGTTCTTCTTGAACGAATCCATTTCTATGGAAAAATAGAACGTCTTATGAACGTCTTTGTTAAGGTTAAGGATTTTCAGGCGAACCTATGGTTGGTCAAGGAACCTTGCACGCATTATATTAGGTATCAAAGAAAATCCATTCTGGCTTCAAAAGGTACGTCTCTTTTCATGAATAAATGGAAATGTTACCTTGTCACCTTTTGGCAATGGCATTTTTCGTTGTGGTTTCATCCAAGAAGGATTTATATAAACCAATTATCCAATCATTCTCT